TTTTATATTTATTTATTTATATGAAAATTTATTAAAGATGGTTTTAATAACAATTTGAATTGTTATTATATTATATATATATATATATATATATTAAATATTTAATATATTAATATATATATATATACATTAAATTATAAAAAAATTAAAATTAATTATATTAATATATTGTAATTTTTATGAATATTAATTGTTTAATTCGTGATTTAGGTTTTAATATAGATATTATGAAAAGAAAGAAAAGAAATTATTAAAAATTTATTAATTTATATTAAATATTTTAATATAAAAAAAAAAAAAAAAAAAAATCTATTTAAAAAAATTTGTATATAAATAAATTTTTTATGGTTTATATATTTTATTTTAAGTTTATTTTACATATAAATTTTAGTGTTAATTTTGAATTATTTAAATAATAATTTATATATTTAAGTAGTAATTAATTTTAAATTATTTAAGAAATTAGGATTTAGTAATACTTTAATTAATAACAAATTTTGTGCCAGCAGTTGCGGTTATACAAAAATTAAATTAAATTTTATTGATAATTAATAAATAATTTTTTTTTATATAATAAAAATTTTAAATTATTAGGTGAAATTTTAATTTAATAAAATTTTATATAGTATTTATGATTTAATAAATTTTATAAAAAACTAGGATTAGATACCCTATTATTAAAATTTAAAATTAAAATATCAAAATAGTAAATAATTATTTATTGAAACTTAAATAATTTGGCGGTATTTTAGTTCATTTAGAGGAATCTGTTTAATAATTGATAATCCACGAATAAATTTACTTAATTTATTATTTTGTATATCGTTGTTAAAAAAATATTTTTTAATAAAGTTAATATTTAAAAATTATTATATAAATTTAAATCAGATCAAGATGCAGATTATAATTAAGAATATAATGGATTACAATAAATTTATTTAAATGAATTTTAATTTGTAATAATTAATTGAAAGTGGATTTAAATGTAATTTTATTTAATTTAATAAAATGATTTAAAATTAAAATATGTACATATTGCCCGTCGCTTTCATATAATAATAAATTGAAATAAGTCGTAACAAAGTAGAGGTACTGGAAAGTGTTTCTAGAAAGAACAAATTAGAGCTTGAGAATAAAGTATTTCATTTACATTGAAAAGATATTAAATATTAATTAATTTGAGGGGAAAAATTAGTTATTTTTTATTATAATAAAAAAATTTTTAAGTAAAAATATTTAATGGGGGTTAAAGTATTTTTATAGAAAAAATTAAATAATTTATAGTGAATTAGTATTGTAGAAGAATTTTGAAATAATTGAAATAGAAAATTATTTTAAAGTAATTTTAATTTAATGTATCTTGGGTATCAGAGTTTATTAAAAAAAATTTATAGAAAAAGAATTCTCGAATTTAAAAGAGCTAATTAATTATTAAAGTTATTGTGGCATAAATATTTTAAATAATTAATTAGAGATGAAATGTTAATCGTTTTTAAATATATCTAGTTTTTTTAGAAAAAAATTTAATTTTATATTAATTTTATAAAAAAATTAATTAATTAATTTTTTTATAAAATTAATATTATATTTTAGGGGATAAGCTTTAATTTAAATTTATATAAATAAAATTAATAAACCTTTTAATTGAAATTTTTATGATTTATATTGTTAAAAAAATTTAATTTATTATAAATAATTTCATTAAAAAATAAAATTTAATAAAATTTTATATATTTATAAAAAAAAATTTTTTAATAAAATAATAATTGTTATAATGATAAAATTAGTATATAAAATTAATTAAAATATAATTTTTTATTATAATTAATTAAAAGGAATTCGGCAAATTTTTATATTCACTTGTTTATCAAAAACATGTCTTTTTGAAAATAATATAAAGTCTAATCTGCCCACTGATTTATATTGAAGGGCTGCAGTATTTTGACTGTACAAAGGTAGCATAATCATTAGTCATTTAATTGATGACTTGTATGAAAGATTGGATGAAATATAAGCTGTCTCTTAATTAGATGTAGAATTTAATTTTTTAATTAAAAAGTTAAAATAAGTTAAAAAGACGAGAAGACCCTATAGAGTTTTATAAATAAGTTAATTAAGATTATTTATATAATTTTATAGAAAATTAAAATTAATTTATTTATTTTGTTGGGGTGACAGAAAAATAAATAAAACTTTTTTTATATGAATTACATATATAAATGATTAAATGATCCATTAATAATGATTAAAAGAAAAAATTACCTTAGGGATAACAGCGTAATTTTTTTTTTTAGTTCGTATAAGAAAAAGAGTTTGCGACCTCGATGTTGGATTAAGATAAAATTTAAATGCAGAAGTTTAAAATTTTTGATCTGTTCGATCATTAAAATCTTACATGATCTGAGTTCAAACCGGTGTAAGCCAGGTTGGTTTCTATCTTTTAAAAATTAAAATATTTTAGTACGAAAGGATTGAATATTTAAATTAAATTTATTTTATTGAATATTATTAAATTATATTTATAATTTTATTTATAATAATTAATATATATATATATATATATATATATATATATATATATATACTATTTTGGCAGAAAAATGTAATGATTTTAGAGTTCATTAATATATAATTAAAATTATATAGATAGTAAATGTTTACATTTGATATTTATTTAATTATAATTGGTTTATTAATTTTAATTATTGGGGTTTTAATTGGGGTAGCTTATTTAACTTTATTAGAGCGTAAAGTATTAGGTTATATTCAAATTCGTAAAGGTCCTAATAAAGTAGGTTTTATAGGAATTTTGCAACCTTTTTCAGATGCTATTAAATTATTTACTAAAGAACAAACTTATCCTAATTTTTCTAATTATATTTGTTATTATTTTTCTCCTGTTGTGAGATTTATTTTATCTTTAATAATTTGATTATTAATTCCTTATTATTTTAATTTAATTAGATTTAATTTAGGTATTTTATTTTTTTTATGTTGTACAAGTATAGGAGTTTATACTGTAATGGTTGCTGGTTGATCTTCTAATTCTAATTATGCATTATTAGGGGGCTTACGGGCTGTTGCTCAAACTATTTCTTATGAAGTTAGATTAGCTTTAATTTTAATATCTAGAATTATTATAATTATAGATTTTAATATGTTAAATTTTTTTTATTATCAAGAAATTGTATGATTTATTATTTTAATATTTCCTTTAAGAATATGTTGAATAAGATCTAGATTAGCTGAAACTAATCGTACTCCTTTTGATTTTGCTGAGGGGGAAAGAGAATTAGTTTCAGGATTTAATATTGAATATAGAAGTGGGGGATTTGCTTTAATTTTTTTAGCTGAGTATTCTAGAATTTTATTTATAAGAATATTATTTGTTTTAATTTATTTAGGGGGGTTTGATTTAAGAATTTTATTTTATTTAAAATTAACATTTATTTCTTTTTTATTTATTTGAGTTCGAGGTACTTTACCTCGTTATCGATACGATAAATTAATGTATTTAGCTTGAAAAAGATATTTACCAATTTCTTTAAATTTTTTATTATTTTTTTTAGGGTTTAAGATTTTTTTATTATAATTTAATTTTTTTTTAGTATAAATTAATAGAAACAAATTTCTTTCTTAAGTTTTCAAAACAAATGCTTATAACAAGCTCATTAATTTAATTGAATAATAGATTATCTCAATATTTACTAACTAAGGGATTGATAATGAAATAAGAAAAATATAAAACTGTTAATAATTGTCCTGTAATAATATAAGGATCTTCAACTGGTCGAGCTCCAATTCAAGTTAATAAAATAATGATTGTTACTATTATTCAAAATAAAGATTGATTAATAGGATAAAATTGAATTCCTTGAATTTTTTTATTAAAAGTAAAGGGTAAAATAATTAAAATTAAAATAGATATTACTAATGCAATAACTCCTCCTAATTTATTAGGAATAGATCGTAAAATTGCATAAGCAAATAAGAAATATCATTCTGGTTGAATATGAACTGGTGTAACTAAAGGATTTGCTGGGATAAAATTATCAGGATCTCCTAATAAATAAGGATTTGTTAAGGTTAAAATAGTTAATAAGAATAATATAATAATAAATCCGATTAAGTCTTTAAATGTAAAAAATGGGTGGAATGGGATTTTATCTAAATTTCTATTTAATCCTAATGGGTTATTAGATCCTGTTTGATGTAAAAATAATAAATGGATTATTGTTATTATTAAAATAATAAAAGGTAATAGAAAATGAAAAGTATAAAAACGAGTTAAAGTTGCATTATCTACAGCAAATCCTCCTCAAATTCAGTTTACTAATATTACACCTAAAGAAGGGATAGCAGATAAAAGATTAGTAATAACAGTTGCCCCTCAAAATGATATTTGACCTCAAGGTAATACATATCCTATGAATGCTGTTGCTATTAATAAAAATAAAATAATTACTCCTACTATTCATGTATATTTTAAATTGAATGATTCATAGTAAATACCACGTCCAATATGTAAATAAATACAAATAAAAAAAAATGAAGCTCCGTTAGCATGGAGAGTACGAATTAATCAACCGTAATTTACATTTCGGCAGATATAATTTACTCTATAAAAAGCTATTTCAATATTTGCTGTATAATATATAGTTAAAAATAATCCTGTTAAAATTTGAATAATTAAACATAAAGCTAATAATGATCCAAAGTTTCATCAAGCTGAAATATTTGAAGGTGAAGGTAAATCAATTAATGATCCATTAATAATTTTTAAAATAGGGTGAGTTTTTCGTAAAGTTAAGAATTTATTTGTCATTTATTAATATTTAATTTAATGATGATCGAATTGGCCCATAAAAAATATTAGTAATTTTTACTACTGCAATTAAAGTAATAAACAAATAAATTACTAGTATTATTATAATTAAAAATGTTTGATTATTATATAATTTTCTTAGGTTAATTTTATTTTCATTATTAAAAAATAAAATTATTTCATTAAAATTATTTATATCTGAATTTGTAGAGAGATTTATTCAAGAAATATTATTTATATATATATATTGAATTATTACAATTATAATTAAACTATAAAAACAAATTTTTTTTAAATTAATTATAGGTTTAAATATTTCATTTGAGGCAATTCTTGATACATAAATAAATAATACTAATAATCCTCCTAAAAAAGTTAAAAATAAAATATAAGAAAATCAATAGGTTTTGATTATTATTCCTGATAATAAACAAGTTAATAAAGTTTGAATTAAAATTATTAATCCTATAGATAAAGGATTATTTAAAAATAATATAAAAAATGAAATTAAAATTAATATTAATGAAAAAGTTATTTTTAATATTTCAAATCAAAGAATAGTTTAATTAAAATAATAATTTTGGAGATTATTGATAAAGAGATTCTTTTTCTTTGAAGTTTTTAAAGTAAATAACTTAACTTTGATTTACAAGACCAATATTTTTTTTAAACTATAAAAACAAATTAACAAATGATAATTTTAAATATATGAATTATTTTTATTTTAATATTTATTTTAGGTAATTTAATTTTTATTTCAAAGCATAAACATTTATTAATTATTTTATTGAGTTTAGAGTTTATTGTTTTAAGATTATTTTTTTTTATATTAATTTATTTAAGATCTATTGATTATGATATATATATATTAATAGTATTTTTAGTTTTTTCGGTTTGTGAAGGGGCTTTAGGGTTATCTATTTTAGTTTCTATAATTCGAACTCATGGGAATGATTATTTTCAGAGATTTAATTTATTGTAATTAATAATTATTTATTTTAAAATAAAATGATAAAATTTTTATTTATAATAATTTTTATAATTCCTTTTTGTTTTATAAAAAATATATTTTGAATGGTTCAAATAATATTATTTTTGATAATATTTTTATTTATAAATTTAAGTATAAGATTAAATTTATTTTGTAATATAAGATATATAATATCTTGTGATATTATATCTTATGGGTTAATTATGTTAAGAATTTGAATTTCTATTTTAATAATTATGGCTAGAGAAAATTTAAATAAAACAAATTTTTATGTAAATTTCTTTTTATTTAATATTATTTTTTTATTAATTATGTTATATTTAACTTTTAGAACAATGAATATATTTATATTTTATTTATTTTTTGAGGGTAGATTAATTCCAACTTTAATATTAATTATTGGTTGAGGGTATCAACCTGAACGAATTCAAGCTGGAATATATTTATTATTTTATACTTTATTTGTTTCATTACCATTATTAATAGGAATTTTTTATGTTTTTAATGAAATACATTGTATAATAATTTATTTTTTAAAATTTTTTAATTTAAATATATATATATTATATTTTTCTATAATTTTAGCTTTTTTAGTAAAAATACCTATATATTTTGTTCATTTATGATTACCTAAGGCTCATGTAGAAGCTCCTGTTTCAGGATCTATAATTTTAGCTGGAATTATATTAAAATTAGGAGGTTATGGGTTATTACGTTTATTAATTTTTTTACAAGAAATTAATTTGAAATTAAATTATATTAGAATTGTTATTAGATTAATTGGAGGATTTTATATTAGATTAAAGTGTTTTTGTCAGGTGGATATTAAATCATTAATTGCTTATTCTTCAGTTGCTCATATAAGAATTGTTATTAGAGGTATTATAGTAATAAATTATTGAGGATTTATTGGATCTTATATTTTAATAATTGGTCATGGATTATGTTCTTCAGGTATATTTTGTTTAGCTAATATTAGATATGAACGATTACATAGACGAAGTTTATATATTAATAAAGGAATAATAAATTTTATACCTTCTATAAGATTGTGATGATTTTTATTAATATCTTCTAATATAGCGGCTCCTCCAAGATTAAATCTTATAGGTGAAATTAGTTTAATTAATAGATTAATAAGATGATCTTGAATTTCTATATTAATATTAATATTAATTTCTTTTTTTAGAGCAGGTTATAGATTATATTTATATTCATTTGTTCAGCATGGAAAATATTATTCAGGAGTTTATAGATATTATACAGGTGTTTCACGGGAATATTTAATATTAATGTTACATTGATTACCTTTAAATATTTTAGTTTTAAAGATTGATTATAGAATAATTTGATTTTATTTAAATAATTTAAATAAAATATTGATTTGTGGTGTCAAAAATATGAAAAAAAAATTCATTTTAAATTATTAATCATGTAAAATATTCAATTTGTTTTATTTCATTTGTTTTTTTATTTTTAATAAGAATATTAAATTTTTTTTTTATAATATATTTTATTATAAATAATATAGTTATTTTATTAGAATGAGAAATTGTTTCTTTTAATTCTGTATCAATTATTATATCTATTTTATTAGATTGAATATCATTATTATTTATGATATTTGTTTTTTTGATTTCTTCAGTTGTTATTTATTATAGAAAAAGATATATAAGATCAGAATTAAATTTAATACGGTTTATTATTTTAGTTTTATTATTTGTTTTTTCAATAATGTTATTAATTATTAGACCAAATATTATTAGAATTTTATTAGGTTGAGATGGATTAGGGTTAGTTTCTTATTGTTTAGTAATTTATTATCAAAATTTAAAATCTTATAATGCTGGAATATTAACAGCTTTAAGAAATCGTATTGGGGATGTTTTTATTTTAATAGCTATTTCTTGAATATTAAATTATGGGAGTTGAAATTATATTTTTTATTTAGAGTTTATAAATAATGATTTAGAAATAAATGTAGTAGGAGTATTGATTATTATGGCTGCTATAACAAAAAGAGCTCAGATTCCTTTTAGATCTTGATTACCAGCAGCTATAGCTGCTCCAACTCCTGTATCTGCTTTAGTTCATTCTTCTACTTTAGTAACTGCAGGAGTTTATTTATTAATTCGATTTAATTTATTATTAGTAGATATATTTTTTTTAAAGTTATTATTATTATTATCAGGTTTAACTATATTTATGGCTGGTATTTCAGCTAATTATGAGTTTGATTTAAAAAAAATTATTGCTTTATCAACTTTAAGACAATTAGGTTTAATAATAAGAATTTTAAGTATAGGATTACCTGATTTAGCTTTTTTTCATTTATTAACTCATGCTATATTTAAAGCTTTATTATTTATATGTGCTGGAGTTATTATTCATATAATAAATGATATACAAGATATTCGTTTTATAGGAGGTATTAGTTTATATATTCCATTAACTTCTTTATGTATAAATATTTCTAATATAGCTTTATGTGGAATTCCTTTTTTAGCTGGATTTTATTCTAAGGATTTAATTTTAGAAATAGTTAGATTTAGAAATTTGAATTTAATAATTTTTTTTTTATATTATCTTTCAACAGGATTAACTATATTTTATACTTTTCGTTTAGTAATATATTTAATAGTAAATGATTACAATTTAATTAGAATTTATAATTTATACGATGAAGATTATGTTATATTAAAGAGAATATTTGTTTTATTATTTATAAGAATTATTAGAGGTAGATTTTTAAGATGAATAATTTTTTCTTATCCTTATATGATTTATTTACCTTTTAATTTAAAAATAATGGTAATTTATGTAAGATTAATTGGGGGATTAATAGGTTATTTAATTAGAAATATAAAAATTTATTCTGTTAATAAATTTATTATAACTTATAATTTAAGAAATTTTTTAAGAATTATATGATTTATGCCTAATTTATCAACTTATGGTTTAAGATATTATTTTTTAAATTTTGGTCAAAATTTATTAAAAAATATTGATTTAGGTTGAAGAGAGTTATATAGTGGATTTGGAATATTTAAAATTATAAAAAAATATTCTGTATTTTATAATATTTATCAAATTAATAATTTTAAAATTTATTTATTTAGATTTGTTATTTGAATAATAATTATTTTATTTATATTATTATTTAATAGTTAAATTTAAATAGCTTATAAATTAGAGTGTAATATTGAAGATATTAAGGAGATAGACATATCTTTAAATAATATATATATATATATATATATATATTTATAAAAAAAAATTTTTTATTTTTACAATGAAAATGTAAAGTTTTTATTAAACTATATAAATAGAAATATTAATGGAATTTAACCACTAAAAATCAAGTTAGCAGCTTAATTTTAATCTTTATATTTCTATTTTTAAGATATTTATTTAATTGGAATTATTATTCAATTTTATCATTAACAGTGATATACCTCTATTTTGGTTTCAATTAATCAGTTTATAATTTAAATAAGGAGTTTAAGTTAACTCTTTCTTTTAAGTCGAAATTAAATGCAATAATTGCTTCTTATTTTAAGATAAATTATGATAATAATATTTTTTGAATGCAAATCAAATGTTTTATTTAAACTATAATCCTTAATTTGTTCAATTTAATATGCTTTGATTTCATTCATGATATAAACCAATTAATAAAATACAAATAAAAAAAAATCTAATTTTAACTCAAAAAATAAAATTTACTAATTTAAATAATGGGATAATAGGAAAAATAAGTGCAATTTCTACATCAAAAATTAAAAAAATGACAGTAATTAGAAAAAAATGTAAAGAAAAAGGAATTCGTGCTGATGATTTAGGGTCAAATCCACACTCGAAAGGGGAACATTTTTCTCGATCAGAAAAAGTTTTCTTAGATAAGATAATAGATAAAAATATTATAATATTAGAAATTAATATAATAATTAAAAAAATACTTGTTATTAAAATAATTATTTATATTAAAATTATTAAACTTTTTGATTGGAAGTCAAATATACTAAATATATTATATAAATAATTAGTTTCCTCATCAATAAATTGAAATGTAAAGGAATAATCATACTACATCTACAAAATGTCAATATCAGGCTGCTGCTTCAAATCCGAAATGATGATTACTTGAAAAATGATTATTTAAATGTCGAATTAAACAAATTAATAAAAATAATGTTCCAATAATTACATGTAAACCATGGAATCCAGTTGCTATAAAGAATGTGGACCCATAAATTCTATCAGCAATAGTAAAAGGGGCTTCAAAATATTCATAAGCTTGGAGAATAGTAAAATAAATTCCTAAGATAATAGTAATAAATAAACCTTGAGTTATTTGAGAATTATTATTTTCTATAATAGCATGATGTGCTCATGTAACTGATACTCCTGATCTAATTAAAATAATAGTATTTAGTAAAGGAATTTGAAATGGGTTAAAGGGAATAATACTTGTTGGAGGTCAAATAGCTCCAATTTCAATATTAGGGGCTAATCTTCTATGAAAAAAGGCTCAAAAAAAAGATACAAAAAAAAAAATTTCAGAAACAATAAATAAAATTATTCCTCATCGTAATCCTTTTGTAACTAAAATGGTATGTTTACCTTGTAAGGTTCCTTCACGACAAATATCTCGTCATCATTGAAATATTGTTAAAATAACAATTAAATATCCTAGAATTAATAAATTTATATTAAAATTATGGAATCATTTTACTATTCCTGTAACTAATACTATTACTCCAATAGCCCCTGTTAAAGGTCATGGTCTATAGTCTACTAAATGAAATGGATGATTAAAACTTGTTTTCATTAATTTACTTCTCTAGAGTATAATGTTCTTAAAATTGCAATAACATAGGATTGAATTACTGCAACTGCTGATTCTAAAATTAATAATAAAATTTGAATAATAACTAAGATAATAATAAAATAGTTTCTTATTCCTGGTCCTGTACCACTTAGAAGAGTTATTAAAAGATGTCCGGCAATTATATTTGCAGTTAATCGAACAGCTAAAGTTCCAGGTCGAATAATATTTCTAATAGTTTCAATTAATACTATAAATGGTATTAGAATAGAAGGTGTTCCTTGAGGAATTATATGAATAAATATATGTTGAGAATTATTGATTCATCCATAAATTATAAATCTTAATCATAAAGGTAAAGAAATTGATAAAGATAAAGTTAAGTGACTTGTTCTAGTAAAAATATATGGGAATAACCCTAAAAAATTATTAAATAAAATAAATGAAAATATTGAAATAAAAATAAAAGTAGATCCTTGAAAGTAATTATTTTTTAATAAAGTTTTAAATTCATTATGAAGTTTTAATAAAATAAAATTTCAAAAATAGAAATGTCGATTAGGGATTAATCAAAATGAATAAGGAATAAAATAAATTCCTAAAATAGTTCTAATTCAATTAAAAGGAATATTAAATAAATTAGTTGAAGGATCAAAAATTGAAAATAAGTTACTTATCATTTTCAATTAAAATTTTTTAATTTAATAGATAAATTATTATTTTTATTTATAATTTTTTTATTAAAAATATAATAATTTATAATATTAAAAATTAAATAAATTAATAAAAAAAAAAAAAATGAAATTAATCAATTAATTGGTATTATTTGTGGAATAAAAGAATATTACATTTATAAGTAATAATTTAAATTTGACATATTTATGTTATAAATTTAACTAATTCTTTAGAAGAATATTTAATATTCATTAGAAGTAATTGCTAATTTACTATAAAATGGTTTAAGAGACCAGTACTTGCTTTCAGTCATCTAATGAAGAATAATTATTAATTCAATTAATAAAATTTTTAATTGAAATTCTTTCAATTACAATAGGTATAAATCTATGATTTGCTCCACAAATTTCTGAACATTGACCATAAAAAATACCTGGACGATTAATGAAAAAATTAGTTTGATTAAGACGTCCAGGATTAGCATCTACTTTTACACCTAAAGAAGGAACAGTTCATGAATGAATAACATCAGTGGCGGTTACTAAAATTCGAATTTGGTTATTTATAGGTAAAACAATTCGATTATCTACATCTAATAAACGGAAACTATTAGGTGATATTTCATTAGAAGGAATTATATATGAATCAAATTCAATATTATGAAAATCTGAATATTCATAACTTCAATATCATTGATGCCCAATTGATTTTAAAGTAATTAAAGGATTATTTAATTCATCTAATAAATATAATAAACGTAAAGAAGGTAAAGCAATAAAAATTAAAGTAATTGCTGGTAAGATAGTTCAAATTAATTCAATTATTTGTCCTTCTAATAAAAATCGATTAATATATTTATTAAATAAAAGTCTTGATATTAAATAACCTACTAAAATTGTAATTATAATAAGAATAACTAAAGTATGATCATGGAAAAAAATAATTTGTTCTATTAAAGGAGATGCTCCATTTTGTAAATTAAGATTAGATCATGTTGCAATTTCTAAAAAAAGGATAATCCTTTATAAATGGGGTTTAAATCCATTACATATAATCTGCCATATTAGAATAAATTTCTTAAAATAGGCAATTCATTATATGAATGTTCAGCAGGAGGTAAATTTTGATATCATTCAATTGAGGATGATAAATTTAAGGTAAATAAAGCAATTCGTTGATTAACTAAAGATTCTCAAATAATAATTAATATAAACATAATAGCTAGTAAAGAAATATAAGATCCTAAGGATGAAATAATATTTCAAGAAATATAAGAATCAGGATAATCTGAATAACGTCGAGGTATTCCAGCTAATCCTAAAAAATGTTGAGGGAAAAAGGTTAAATTTACTCCAATAAATATAATAAAAAATTGAATTTTTAATAAATAAGGATTTAAAGATAATCCTGTAAATAGTGGATATCAGTGAATAAATCCTCCTAAAATAGCAAATACAGCTCCTATGGATAATACATAATGAAAATGAGCTACTACATAATAAGTATCATGAAGGGTAATATCAATAGATGAATTTGATAAAATTACTCCTGTTAATCCTCCAACTGTAAATAAAAATACAAATCCTAATCTTCATAAAATAGAAGGAGAATAATTAATTTGTGTACCATGGAAAGTAGCTAATCATCTAAAAATTTTAATTCCTGTTGGAACAGCAATAATTATTGTTGCTGAGGTAAAGTATGCTCGAGTATCAATATCTATTCCTACTGTAAATATGTGATGAGCTCATACAATAAATCCTAATAAACCAATTGCTAATATAGCGTAAATTATTCCTAAACAACCAAATGTTTCTTTTTTTCCTCTTTCTTGAGAAATAATATGTGAAATTATTCCAAATCCCGGTAAAATTAAAATATAAACTTCAGGATGACCAAAAAATCAAAATAAATGTTGATATAAAATAGGGTCTCCCCCTCCAGCAGGATCAAAAAAAGATGTATTTAAATTTCGATCTGTTAAAAGTATTGTAATAGCTCCAGCTAATACTGGTAAAGATAATAATAATAAAAATGCAGTAATTCCTACAGCTCAAATAAATAAAGGTATTTGATCAAAAGATAAATTATTTAATCGTATATTAATAATTGTAGTAATAAAATTAATAGCTCCTAAAATAGAAGAAATTCCAGCTAAATGAAGAGAAAAGATGGCAAGATCTACTGATCTTCCACCATGAGCAATATTAGATGAAAGTGGGGGGTACACTGTTCATCCTGTTCCTGCTCCATTTTCTACGATTCTTCTTGAAATTAATAAAGTTAATGAGGGGGGAAGAAGTCAAAAACTTATATTATTTATTCGAGGAAATGCTATATCTGGGGCTCCTAATATTAAAGGTACTAATCAATTACCAAATCCTCCAATTATAATAGGTATAACTATAAAAAAAATTATAATAAAAGCATGTGCTGTAACAATAGTATTATAAATTTGATCATCTCCAATTAAAGATCCAGGATTACCTAATTCAGCTCGAATTAATAATCTTAATGAAGTTCCTACTATTCCAGCTCAAATTCCAAAAATAAAATATAATGTTCCAATATCTTTATGATTTGTTGAATAAAGTCATTTTCGCTATAAATAAAATGGCTGAGATTTAAGCGATAAATTGTAAATTTATTTACGAGAAAAATTCTCTTTTATTAAAAGGTCTTGTATTCATAAATGATATAAAATTGCAAATTTTAAGGAATAGAAATTTCTATTAAGGCTTAAAGAATAATTTCTTTATAAATAATTTTGAAGATTATTAGTTTAATTTAACTTAAAACCTTAATAAAAAAAAAATGTTCTAAGAATTATTCCTATTAAAGAGATAAAAGAAAAAAAGTTAATTAATAAAAAATAATTATTTTTAATAAAAATTTTAAATCATTTTATTTTTAAATAATTAAATATAAAGGCAGAATAACTAATACGAATATAAAAAAATAGTATAATTAATCTTATAACAACAAAAGTAAAGGTTAATAAATATATATTATTGTTAATTAAGAAATTAATAATAATTCATTTTGGGAAAAATCCAATAAATGGGGGTAAACCACCTAAAGAAAGAAAATTAATTAATAAATTAATTTTAATAAAAAAATTTATGTTATTGATAAATAATTGATTAATAAAATATATATTTAAAATATAAAATAAAAAACATATAATTCTAATTATAAATGAATATATAAAAATATAAAAAAATCATAAAGTTTCTCTAATTATAATTGATGAAAGTATTCATCCTAAGTTATTAATAGAAGAAAAAGCTATTAATTTACGTAAAGATGTTTGATTTAATCCTCCAATAGCTCCAATAATAATATTTATTAAAATAATAATAATAATAAAATTTTTATTTAAATAATAGGATAAAATAATTATAGGGGTAATTTTTTGTCAAGTTATTAAAATAAAACTATTAAATCAAGATAATCCTTCAATAATATTGGGGAATCAAAAATGGAAGGGGGTTCTTCCTATTTTTATTAATATTGAAGAATTTATTATGATAGAAATGAAATTATCTATTTCGAAATTTTTTATAAAAATTATTTTGATTAAAATTGTAAATAAAAAATTAATAGATGCAATAGATTGAGTTAAAAAATATTTTAAAGAAGCTTCAGTAGATAGTAAATTATTAGAATTAGAAATTAGGGGGATAAATCTTAAAAGATTAATTTCTAAACCAATTCAACATCCAAATCATGAATTAGAGGAAATAGAAATTAAAGTTCTAAAAAATAAAATAAAAAGAAAAAATATCTTATTAGAATTAAATAAAAAAAAAATTTAAAATAAGAAAATGTATTTCTTTTGAGAATTAAAAATTCAAAATTATATATTTTAGTGTAAGATGCACAATAGTTTTTGATACTATTAGGTATAGTTTAATTCTATAAAATATAATAAAGGTAAAATAATTACTTAATTTACTCTATCAGAGTAATCCTTTAATCAGGCACTTTATTTTTTTAAAAAAAAGGTGTTCCTTTATATTTGGGGTATGAACCCAAAAGCTTAATTTTAGCTTATTTTTAA